TTAAAAATAAGCTAAGGAAAGCTTTTGGGTTCATACCCCAAATATAAAGATAAATCTTTTTTTTAAAAAATAAAGTGCCTGATAAAAAGGATTATTCTGATAGGATAAATTATGTAAATTTTTACCTTTATTATATTTTATAGAATTTAACTATATCTAATAACATCAAAAATTACTGTGCAACATACACTAAAATATAATTATATATTATTGAATTTTTAATTCTTAATTAGATAATTTTATCTTATTTTAAATTTATTTTTTCTTTAATTCAAATAAAATACTTTTTATTTTTATTCTATTTTTTAGAACTTTAATTTCAATTTCTGCTAATTCATGATTAGGTTGTTGAATTGGATTAGAAATTAATTTATTAAGATTTATTCCTTTAATTTCTAATTCTAATAATTTATTTAATTCAGAAACTTCTTTAAAATATTTTTTAACTCAATCTATTGCCTCTATTAATTTTTTATTTTCAATTTTATTAAAAATAATTTTATTCAAAAATTTTGAATTTAATTTTTTAATTTCAATTTTAATTAATTCATCACTATTAATAAAAATAGGTTCTACACCTTTTCATTTTTGATTCCCCAATATTATAGAAGGATTATCTTGATTAAATTGTTTTATTTTAATAACATGACAAAAAATTTCCCCCATAATTTTATTGTCTTATTATATAAATAATAACTTTTTAATTTTTATTATAATTCTTAATGTAATTATTGGAGCATTTGGGGGATTTAATCAAACCTCAATTCGTAAATTAATAGCCTTTTCATCTATTAATAATTTAGGGTGAATAATTGCAGCTTTAATAATTAGTGAAAATTTATGAATATTTTATATATGTATATATTCATTTTTAATTAGAATAATATGTTTTTTATTTTTTACTTTAAATATTTATTTTATTAATCAATTATATAATTTTAATATAAATTTTTATATAAAAATTTCAATTATAATTAATTTTTTTTCATTAGGTGGGTTACCACCATTCTTAGGATTTTTCCCCAAATGAATTATTATTAATTTTTTATTAAATAATAATTATTTTATTATTACTTTTATTTTTATTATAATAAGATTAATTATATTATTTTTTTATATTCGTATTATATATTCTTCTTTAATATTTTTTAATTTTCAAATTAAATGATTTAATATTTTTATTAAAAATAAATCATTAATTTATATTAATTTTTTTAATTTAATTTCATTATTAGGAATAATTCTTAGAACCTTATTTTTTATATAAGGTTTTAAGTTAAATAAACTAATAATCTTCAAAATTATTTATAAAGATAATTTTCTTTAAGCCTTAGTATATTTATTTACCCCTTAAAATTTGCAATTTTATATCATTATTGACTATAAGGCTTAATTAATAAAAGAGATAATTCTCGTTAATAAATTTACAATTTATCGCTTAAACTCAGCCATTTTATTAGCGAAAATGACTTTTTTCTACAAATCATAAGGATATTGGAACATTATACTTTATTTTTGGAATTTGAGCAGGAATAGTAGGAACATCTTTAAGATTATTAATTCGAATAGAATTAGGAACTCCAGGTTCTTTTATTGGTGATGATCAAATTTATAATACTATTGTTACAGCTCATGCTTTTATTATAATTTTTTTTATAGTTATACCAATTATAATTGGTGGATTTGGTAATTGATTAGTTCCTTTAATATTAGGAGCTCCAGATATAGCTTTTCCACGAATAAATAATATAAGATTTTGACTTTTACCGCCTTCATTAATTTTATTAATTTCAAGAAGAATTGTAGAAAATGGTGCAGGAACTGGATGAACAGTTTACCCCCCACTTTCATCTAATATTGCTCATGGAGGTTCCTCTGTTGATTTAGCTATTTTCTCTCTTCATTTGGCGGGAATTTCTTCAATTTTAGGAGCAATTAATTTTATTACAACTATTATTAATATACGAATCAATAATTTATCTTTTGATCAAATACCTTTATTTGTTTGAGCAGTAGGAATTACAGCTTTATTATTACTATTATCTTTACCTGTATTAGCAGGTGCTATTACTATACTTTTAACAGATCGAAATTTAAATACATCATTTTTTGATCCTGCTGGAGGAGGAGACCCTATTTTATATCAACATTTATTTTGATTTTTTGGTCACCCTGAAGTTTATATTTTAATTTTACCAGGATTTGGTATTATTTCTCATATTATTTCTCAAGAAAGAGGAAAAAAAGAAACTTTTGGTTCTTTAGGTATAATTTATGCTATAATAGCAATTGGATTATTAGGATTTATTGTTTGAGCACATCATATATTTACAGTTGGTATAGATATTGATACTCGAGCTTATTTTACTTCAGCAACTATAATTATTGCTGTACCTACTGGTATTAAAATTTTTAGTTGATTAGCTACTTTACATGGTACTCAAATAAATTTTAACCCACCTATATTATGAAGATTAGGATTTGTATTTTTATTTACAGTAGGAGGTTTAACAGGTGTTATTTTAGCTAATTCTTCTATTGATATTACTCTTCATGATACTTATTATGTAGTTGCTCATTTTCATTATGTTTTATCAATAGGAGCTGTTTTTGCTATTTTTGGTGGATTTATTCATTGATATCCTTTATTTTCAGGATTAACTATAAATTCATTTTATTTAAAAATTCAATTTATTACAATATTTATTGGAGTTAATTTAACTTTTTTTCCTCAACATTTTTTAGGTTTAGCTGGAATACCTCGTCGTTATTCTGATTATCCAGATAGATTTATTTCATGAAATATTATTTCCTCTTTAGGATCTTATATTTCTTTATTATCAATATTCTTAATAATAGTTATTATTTGAGAATCAATAATTAATCAACGATTTATTTTATTTTCATTAAATATACCTTCATCTATTGAATGATATCAAAATTTACCTCCAGCTGAACATTCTTATAATGAATTACCTATTTTAAGAAATTTCTAATATGGCAGATTATATGTAATGGATTTAAACCCCATTTATAAAGGTTTTCCTTTTTTTAGAACATGGCAACCTGATCTAATTTTAATTATCAAAATGGAGCCTCTCCATTAATAGAACAAATTATTTTTTTTCATGATCATACATTAATTATTTTAATTATTATTACTATTTTAGTTTTATATTTAACTATATATTTATTTTTTAATAAATATATTAATCGATTTTTATTAGAAAATCAAATAATTGAATTAATTTGAACAATTTTACCTGCTATTACATTAATTTTTATTGCTTTACCATCTTTACGATTATTATATTTATTAGATGAAATAAATAATCCTTTAATTACTATTAAATCAATTGGACATCAATGATATTGAAGTTATGAATATTCAGATTTTAATAATATTGAATTTGATTCTTATATAATTCAATCTCAAGAAAATTTAAATAATTTTCGATTACTAGATGTTGATAATCGTATTATTTTACCAATAAATAATCAAATTCGAATTTTAATTACTGCTACTGATGTTATTCATTCATGAACAATTCCATCTTTAGGGGTAAAAGTTGATGCTAATCCAGGTCGACTTAATCAAGCTAGATTTTTTATAAATCGACCTGGTATTTTTTATGGTCAATGTTCAGAAATTTGTGGAGCTAATCATAGATTTATGCCTATTGTTATTGAAAGAATTTCAATTAAAAATTTTATTAATTGAGTAAATAATTATTCATTAGATGACTGAAAGCAAGTAATGGTCTCTTAAACCAAAATATAGTAAATTAGCATTTACTTCTAATGAAAGAATTAGTTAATTTATAACATAAATATGTCAAATTTAAATTATTACTTTTGTAATATTCTTTTATTCCACAAATAATACCAATTAATTGAATTATGTCTTTTTTATTTTTCATTAGTATTTTTATTATATTTAATATTATAAATTATTATATTTTTAATTATAATATTAATATAAATAATAATAATATTTTATTAAAAAATAAAATTAATAAAAATTTTTATTGAAAATGATAAATAATTTATTTTCAATTTTTGATCCATCAACAAATTTATTTAATTTATCTCTAAATTGAATTAGAACATTTATTGGATTAATATTTATTCCTTATTCATTTTGATTTATTCCTAATCGACATTTTATATTTTGAAATATTATTATTTCAAAATTACATAATGAATTTAAAAATTTATTAGGAAATAATGAAAATAATAAAATTAATGGATCTACATTTATTTTTATTTCATTATTTTCATTTATTTTATTTAATAATTTCTTAGGATTATTTCCATATATTTTTACAAGTACAAGCCATTTAACAATTTCACTATCATTATCTTTAACTTTATGATTAAGTTTTATAATTTATGGTTGAATTAATAATACTCAACATATATTTATTCACTTAATTCCTCAAGGAACCCCATCAATTTTAATACCTTTTATAGTTTTAATCGAAACTATTAGAAATATTATTCGACCAGGAACTTTAGCTGTACGTTTAACAGCTAATATAATTGCAGGACATTTATTATTAACTTTATTAAGAAGAAGAAGAAATAATTTATCAAATTATATATTAATTTTTTTAATTTTAGTACAAATTTTACTTCTAACTTTAGAATCAGCTGTTGCAATTATTCAATCATATGTAATTACTGTTTTAAGAACCCTTTATTCTAGAGAAGTAAATTAATGTCATTAAAACATAATCATCCATATCATTTAGTTGATTTTAGTCCATGACCACTTACTAGAGCTATTGGAACTATAACTTTAGTAACTGGATTAATTAAATGATTTCATAATTTCAATATAAATTTATTAATTTTAGGTTATATTATTGTTATTCTATCAATATATCAATGATGACGTGATGTTTATCGAGAAAGAACTCTTCAAGGAAATCATACCATATTAGTTTCTAATGGATTACGTTGAGGAATAATTTTATTTATTGTTTCTGAAATTTTTTTTTTTATTTCATTTTTTTGAGCATTTTTTCATAAAAGTTTATCCCCTAATATTGAAATTGGAGCTATATGACCACCTATAAGTATTATATCATTTAATCCATTTCAAATTCCTTTACTTAATACAATTATTTTAATTACTTCAGGAATAACTGTTACTTGAGCTCATCACGCATTAATAGAAAATAATTATACTCAAACCTCTCAAAGTTTATTTATTACTATTATTCTAGGTATTTATTTTTCATTTTTACAAGCTTATGAATATTTAAAAGCATCATTTACTATTGCAAATAGTATTTATGGGTCAACATTTTTTATAGCAACTGGATTTCATGGTTTACATGTAATTATTGGAACAACATTTTTATTAATTTGCTATATTCGACATTTAAATAATCACTTTTCTATAAATCATCATTTTGGATTTGAAGCAGCTGCTTGATATTGACATTTTGTTGATGTAGTATGATTATTTCTTTATATTTCTATTTATTGATGAGGTAATTAACTATTTATATAATATATTTAGTATATTTGACTTCCAATCAAAATGTTTAATTTCATTTAATATAAATAATTATTTTATTAATAAATATATCTATTATTTTAATTATTATTGCTAATATTTTTATATTATTAGCTTCAATTTTATCTAAAAAATCTTTTATAGATCGAGAAAAATGTTCACCATTTGAATGTGGATTTGACCCTAAATCCTTAGCTCGAATTCCTTTTTCATTACATTTTTTTTTAATTACAATAATTTTTTTAATTTTTGATGTAGAAATTGCCTTAATTTTTCCTATTATTCCTTTATTTAAAATAGTTAATTTTATTATCTGAACAAAAATTAGAATATTTTTTATTATTATATTATTAATTGGATTATTTCATGAATGAAATCAAAATATACTTAATTGAATTAACTAGGATTATAGTTTATAAAAACATTTGATTTGCAATCAAAAATTATTGAATTACTCAATTTATCTTAAATAAGAAGCAAAATTTGCATTTAATTTCGACTTAAAAAATAGAGTAAAATAATTACTCCTTATTTAATTAATTGAAACCAAAGTAGAGGTATATCACTGTTAATGATAAAATTGAAAATTTATATTCCAATTAAATAGAAATATTTTATAATTAAGCTGCTAACTTAATTTTTAGTGAATTAAATCATTAATATTTCTATTTATATAGTTTAAAAAAAACATTACATTTTCATTGTAAATTTAAAAAATTATTTTTTATAAATATTTAAAGATTAATTAATCACCTTAATAGCTTCAATATTATGCTCTAAATTTTAAGCTATTTAAATAAAATAATAATATAAAAAATATAAATATTATTCAAATAATAAATCTAAATAAATAAATTTTAAAATTACTTATATGAGTAACATAATAAAAAGAAGAATAATTTTTTACAATATTATATAAACCATAACCTCTATATAATTCTCTTCACCCTATATCAATATTTTTAACTAAATTTTGACCAAAATTTAAAAAACTATAATTTAAACCATATGTCGATAAACTTGGTATAAATCATATAAATGATAAAAAATATCTTAATCTATAAGTTTTTATAAATTTATTAATTGAATTTAAATTTATTAATCTTATTATTATACCTAATAATATTCCTAAAATTCTTACATAAATAACTATTATTTTTAAATTTATCGGTAAATAAATTATATAAGGATAAGAAAAAATTAATCATCTTAATATTCTCCCTGAAATTAAACTTATTATTAATAAAATTAATATTCTTTTTAATATAACATAATCTTCATCATATAAATTATAAATTCTTAATAAATTAAAATCATTTACTATTAAATATATTAATAAACGTATAGTGTAAAATATTGTTAAACCTGTAGAAATATAATATAAATAAAAAATAAAAAAATTTAAATTTCTTATTCTTACTATTTCTAAAATTAAATCCTTAGAATAAAACCCAGCTAAAAAAGGAATACCACATAAAGCTAAATTTGAAATATTCATACATAATCTTGTTAAAGGAATATAAATTCTAATTCCCCCTATTAAACGAATATCTTGATTATTATTTATTATATGAATAATTATACCAGCACATATAAATAATAAAGCTTTAAATATAGCATGTGTTAATAAATGAAAAAAAGCTAAATCACTAAATCCTATTCTTAAAATACTTATTATTAATCCTAATTGTCTTAAAGTTGATAAAGCAATAATTTTTTTTAAATCAAATTCATAATTAGCAGAAATTCCTGCTATAAATATTGTTAAACCTGATAATAATAATAAAATTTTTAAAAAAAATAAATTAATTAATAACTCATTAAAACGAATTAATAAATAAACACCAGCCGTTACTAAAGTAGAAGAATGAACTAAAGCAGAAACTGGAGTAGGAGCTGCTATAGCAGCAGGTAATCATGAACTAAAAGGAATTTGAGCTCTTTTAGTTATAGCTGCTATAATAATTATAATTCCAACTATATTTATTGAATAATCATTAAATATAAAATTTAAATAAAAAATATAATTTCAACTACCATAATTTATTATTCAAGAAATAACCATTAAAATTATAACATCTCCAATTCGATTTGATAAAGCAGTTAATATTCCAGCATTATAAGATTTAATATTTTGATAATAAATTACTAAACAATAAGAAACTAAACCTAAACCATCTCAACCTAAAAAAATTCTAATAATATTAGGACTAATAATTAATAAAATTATTGAAAAAACAAATAATAAAACCAAAATAATAAAACGATTTAAATTAATTTCCGAAGATATATATCTTTTTCTATAATAAATAACAGAAGAAGAAATTAATCTAACAAATATTATAAATAATAAAGATATCCAATTTAATAAAATTGATATAACAATATTCATTGAATTAAATGAAATAATTTCCCCCTTTAAAAAAAGAATATAATTTTTTATAATAAAATAAATCATAAAAAAAAAATTAATCAATATAAAAAAAAATAAAAAAAAAAAACTAATAAAACAAATTGAAGGTATTAAAAAAATTTTATTATTTTTGATTCTTAAAATTACTTAAAAAGATATAACATCTTATTTTTGACTCCACAGATCAATATTTTATTTAAATTATTTAAGTAAAATCAAATTATTGAATAATCAACTTTTAAAATTAAAATATTTAATGGTAATCAATGTAATATTAATATTAAATATTCTCGAGAAACTCCTATATAAAATCTATACATATTTATGCTATATTTTCCATGCTGTGAAAATGAATATAAATACAAACTATAAACAGCTCTAAAAAAAGAAATTATTATTAATATAATTATAGAAATTTTTGATCATCTAACTAATCTAATAATTAAATTAATTTCTCCTATTAAATTTAATGAAGGAGGGGCTGCTATATTTGAGGATAATAATAAAAATCATCATAATCTTATAGAAGGCATAAAATTTATTATTCCTTTATTTAAATATAATCTTCGTCTACTAAGACGTTCATAATTAATATTTGATAAACAAAATATTCCAGAAGAACATAACCCATGTCCAATTATTATAATATAAGCTCCTAAAAACCCTCAATAATTTATTGTAAAAATCCCACCAATTACTATTCCTATATGAGCTACTGATGAATAAGCAATTAAAGATTTAATATCAATCTGACATAAACATTTTAAACTAATAAATATTCCCCCTACTAAACTAATAACAATTCAAATATATCTTATTTTAAAATTTATTTCTTGCATAAAAATTATAATTCGTAATAAACCATAACCCCCTAATTTTAATATTACACCAGCTAAAATTATTGAACCAGAAATTGGAGCTTCTACATGAGCTTTAGGTAATCATAAATGAATAAAATATATAGGTATTTTAACTAAAAAAGCTATAATTATTGATAAATATAATAATATATTATTAAAATTATAAAATTTTAATAAATATATTATTATGCAATCTGTTAAATTATAAACATAAAAAATTCCTAAAAGTAAAGGTAAAGATATAAATAAAGTATAAAATAATAAATATATGCCTGCTTGAATACGTTCTGGTTGATACCCTCATCCAATAATTAATAATAATGTAGGAATTAATCTCCCCTCAAAAAATAAATAAAATATAAATAAATTTATTACTCTAAAAGTTAAATATAATAATAATAATAATAATAAAATATTTAATAAAAAAAAATTTATATGTATATTTGTTTTTAATAAATTTTCTCTTGCTATAATTATTAAAGAACAAATTCAAATACTTAATAAAATTAAACCAAAAGAAATTATATCACAACCAAATATATAACTTAAATTAGTAAAATTTAAAATTCTAATTGATATATTTATTATTATAAATATTATAATAAATAATAATATTTGAACCATTCAAAATATTTTTTTTTTAAAACATAAAAAAAAAGAAAATAATAAAAAAAATATAAATTTTATCATTAAATTAAATTAAAACTTTGAAAATAATCATTTCCATGTGTTCGAATTATTGAAACTAAAATAGATAATCCTAATGCTCCCTCACATACAGATAAAACTAAAAAAATTATTAATATATATAAATTATAATCAATCATTCTTAAATATATTATTAATAAAAAAAAAATTCTTAAAACAATAAATTCTAATCTTATTAAAACAATTAATAAATGTTTACGTTTAGAAACAAAAATTATATTACCAACTATAAATATAAAAAAAATAACCATATAAGTTCTTATCATTTGTTTTTATAGTTTAAAAAAAACATTGGTCTTGTAAATCAAAATTAAGAAATTTCTTTAAAAACTTCAAAGAAAAAGAAAATTCTTTATCTATAATCTCCAAAATTATTATTTTTATAAACTATTCTTTGAAATTACAAAATTATTTTTATCATTATTTTTAATATTTATTTCTATTATTATGATTTTTATTAATCACCCTTTATCTTTAGGAATCTTAATTTTATTGCAAACATTTATTTTATGTTTATTATCAGGTATAATAATTCATACATATTGATTTTCTTATATTTTATTTTTAACTTTTATAGGAGGTTTATTAGTATTATTTATTTATGTTTCAAGAATTGCATCTAATGAAATTTTTAATTTTTCTATTTTCAATAAATTATTTATTTTTATTTTATCAATCATAATTATAATTTTTAGTTTTTTATTTATTAACAATTTAAATTGAATAAATATTAATTTTAATAATGAAATAAATAATTTTTTCAATATATTTATATTTTTTAATGTAGAAAATAATGTTAGCTTAACTAAATTATATAATGAACAAACTTATTTTTTAATAATAATAATAATTATTTATTTATTTATTACTTTAATTGCAGTTGTAAAAATTACTAATATTTTTTTTGGTCCTTTACGACCATTTAATTAACAAATGTTAACTATATTTAAATCTATTCGAAAAACTCACCCAATTATTAAAATTATTAATGGATCTTTAATTGATATACCTTCACCATCAAATATTTCATCATGATGAAATTTTGGTTCATTATTAGGTTTATGTTTAATCATTCAAATTATTACTGGTTTATTTTTAACCATATATTATACAGCTAATATTGAATTAGCTTTTTATAGAGTTAATTATATTTGTCGAAATGTTAATTATGGATGATTAATTCGAACATTACATGCTAATGGAGCATCATTTTTTTTTATTTGTGTTTATCTTCATATTGGTCGAGGAATTTATTATGAATCTTTTAATTTAAAATATACTTGAATAATTGGAGTTATTATCTTATTTTTATTAATAGCAACTGCTTTTATAGGATATGTTTTACCTTGAGGACAAATATCTTTTTGAGGAGCAACCGTTATTACTAATTTACTATCAGCAATTCCTTATTTAGGAACTATATTAGTAAATTGAATTTGAGGGGGGTTTGCTGTAGATAATGCAACTTTAACTCGATTTTACACATTTCATTTCTTATTACCTTTTATTGTCTTGATAATAGTAATAATTCATTTATTATTTTTACATCAAACAGGATCTAATAATCCTTTAGGAATTAATAGAAATTTAGATAAAATTCCTTTCCACCCATTTTTTTCATTTAAAGATCTAATCGGATTTATTATTTTATTAATATTATTAATTATATTAACATTAACAAATCCTTATTTATTAGGAGATCCAGATAACTTTATTCCAGCTAATCCATTAGTCACTCCAATTCATATTCAACCAGAATGATATTTTTTATTTGCTTATGCAATTTTACGTTCAATTCCTAATAAATTAGGAGGTGTGATTGCTTTAGTTTTATCAATTTTAATTTTAGCTATTCTACCCTTTACCTATAATAAAAAAATCCAAGGAATTCAATTTTATCCTATTAATCAAATTTTATTTTGATTTATAGTAGTTACAGTTATCTTATTAACTTGAATTGGAGCTCGACCTGTTGAAGATCCTTATGTTATTACAGGTCAAATCTTAACAATTATTTATTTTTCTTATTTTATTATTAACCCTATAATAAATAAATATTGAGATAAATTAATTTTTTAATTAATGAGCTTGTTCAAGCATTTGTTTTGAAAACTTAAGAAAGAATAATTATTCTATTAATTTATACTAAAATTATTTTTTTTAATTTAAAAAAATTTTTAAACCTAAAAATAATAAAATAAAATTTAAAGAAATAGGTAAATAACTTTTCCAACATAAATATATTAATTTATCATAACGATATCGAGGCAAAGTACCTCGAATTCAAATAAAAAAAAATGAAATTAATCTTAGCTTAAAATAAAATATTAATCTTATTCTATAACCTCCTATATATATTATAACAAATAATATTCTCATAAATAAAATTATTGAATACTCAGCTAAAAAAATTAAAGCAAATCCTCCACTTCTATATTCTACATTAAACCCTGAAACTAATTCTCTTTCACCTTCAGCAAAATCAAAAGGTGTTCGATTAGTTTCAGCTATTAAAGAAGATAAAAAACATATTCTTAATGGTATTATAATAATTATAAATCAAATATTTATTTGATAAAAATTTAATATTATTAAATTAAAACTTATAATTATAATTAATCTTGATATTATAAGTAAAGCTAATCTTACCTCATAAGAAATTGTTTGAGCTACAGCTCGTAACCCCCCTAATAATGAATAATTTGAATTAGATGATCATCCAGCTATTAATAATACATAAACCCCTAATCTAATACAACACAAAAAAAATAAAATACCTAAATTAAAAGAAATTAAATTAAAATAATAAGGAATTAATATTCAAATAACTAAAGATATAATAAATCCAATAATTGGTGATAAATAATAAAATATATAATTTGAATAATTTGGATAAATTATTTCTTTTGTAAATAATTTTAAACCATCAGAAAAAGGTTGTAATAATCCTATAAAACCTAATTTATTAGGACCTTTACGAATTTGAATATATCCTAAAACTTTTCGTTCTAATAATGTTAAAAAAGCTAATCCAATTAAAACACCAATAACTAAAATAATCATTCCAATTAAAATATTTATAATATCTATTATTAAAATTACTATCTATATAATTATAACTATATATAAATGAATTCTAAATTCATCACAATTTTCTGTCAAAATAGTTATAATTTTATTATTAATATTCCTTTTATTAAAATTATTTTAAATATTTAATCCTTTCGTACTAAAATATTTTATTTTTCTAAAGATAGAAACCAACCTGGCTTACACCGGTTTGAACTCAGATCATGTAAGATTTTAATGATCGAACAGATCAAAAATTTAAACTTTTGCATTTAATTTTTATCTTAATCCAACATCGAGGTCGCAAACTTTCTTTTTTATTTGAACTAAAAAAAAATATTACGCTGTTATCCCTAAGGTAATTTAATCTTTTAATCATAATTTATGGATCATTTATTCATTTATTTATGTAAAATATTATAAAAAGTTTATTTAATTTTTCTATCACCCCAATAAAATAATTTAAATAATTTTTAATTAAATTTTTATATTATATAAAAATCAATTAAATTATAAAACTCTATAGGGTCTTCTCGTCTTTTAAAATTATTTTAGCTTTTTAACTAAAAAATTAAGTTTTAAATTTAATATAGAAACAGTTTATATTTCATTCAATCTTTCATACAAGTCTTCAATTAAAAGACTATTGATTATGCTACCTTTGTACAGTCAAAATACTGCAGCCCTTTAATATTATCAGTGGGCAGATTAGACTTTAAATTATTATCAAAAAGACATGTTTTTGATAAACAAGTGAATATAAATATTTGCCGAATTCTTTTATATTACTTTATTATAAATTTATTATTTTAATTATTATTATTATACTAATTTTATCATTATTTCTATTAATTTTTTATTTATTAATATTTTTTTTATAAAAAATTAAATTTAATAAAATTTTATTTATTTTAAAATTTTTTATAATAAATTTTAATTTTTAAACAATATAAATTTTAAAAATTTTAAATAATTTTTTTTTCAATTATAAAAATTTAATTTAAAGCTTATCCCTTAAAATATTTAAATTTTTATTATTTATATTTATTTAATTCATATAAATAAATAAAAATTTCAAAATTAAATTTTTTTCTAAAAAAATTAGATATTTTTAAAAACGATTAACATTTCATTTCAAATTAATTATTTAAAATAATTATACTACATTAACTTTTTTAATTAATTATCTCTTTTAAATTCGAAATTAATAAAAATTTATAAATTTTTTAATAAACTCTGATACACAAGATACAATAATTTAAATTTACTTTTAATTAAATTAATTTTAATATATATTTCAAATTTCTTTTACAATACTATTTATCTATAAAATTTTTTATTTTTTCTATAAAATACTTAAACCCCCATTTTCATATTTTATATTAAAATTATTTGTATTATTTTATTTTTATTAATTTTATATTTTCAAATTAATTAAATTTAATTTCTTTTCAATGTAAATGAAATACTTAATTACAAGCTCTAATTTGTCATTCTAGAAACACTTTCCAGTACCTCTACTTTGTTACGACTTATTTCATTTTTAATGAAGTGACGGGCAATATGTACATATTTTAATTATTAATCATCTTATTAAATTAAATAAAATTACATTTAAATCCACCTTCAATTATTTTTTTCAAAATATATTTCCATTTAAATAAATTTATTGTAATCCATTATATTCTTAATTATAATCTGCATCTTGATCTGAATTAACTTTTTTTAAAATTTTAAAATATTATTATTATTTAAAAATATTTTTTTAACAACGATATACAAAATTTTAAATTAAGTAAATTTATTCGTGGATTATCAATTATTAAACAGATTCCTCTAAATGAACTAAAATACCGCCAAATTATTTAAGTTTCAATAAATTATTATCTACTATTTTAGTATTTTAAATTAAAATTTTATAATAGGGTATCTAATCCTAGTTTATTCATAAATTTATTAAATCATAATTTTTTTATAAAATTTTATAAAATTAAAATTTCACCTAATAATTTTATATTTATTTTAATAATTAATTATTTATTATATACTGAAAAAATTCAATTCAATTTTTGTATAACCGCAACTGCTGGCACAAAATTTGTTATTAATTTAAATATTACTAAATCTTAATTTCTTAAATATTTAAATCTAATTACTACTAAAATTATTAATTATTATTTAAATAATTAAAAATTCATACTAAAATTTGTATGTAAAATAAATTTATAATAAATTTTATAAATCATAAAAAATTTATTTATTATAAAAATTTTTAGCATAGAATTTTTTTTTTTTTTTTTTTATGTTAAATAATAATAATATTATTAAAAATTTAATATTTTCTGTCTGTATTTTTCCTAATATTTATATTAAAAACATTATAAATATAAATCCTATAAAATTCAATTAAATAAAAAAAAATTAATAAAATATTAATTAATAAATATATTTAATAAATTATTATAATATTAATTATATTATTTTTAATTTAATATTTAAATTTATAATTAATTAAATATTTAATATATATATATATGTACTATAAATATTTTATTAATTATTTTTTTTTGAAAAAATAAATTATATTAATTATTTATTTATTTTTGTTATTAAACCGTTTTAAAATTTTTTTATAATAAATA